TTTCCTCTATTATTTAAAATTAAATTATTGAATATTTCGAATAAATCCTGAAATTCGAAACTACCAGTTATCCAATAAAGACCTAAAATTCCTAATAATAAACCAAAATCCCCTACACGATTAGTTACAAAAGCTTTTTGACAAGCATTCGCTGCAATCGGTCGTGTAAACCAAAAACCGATTAATAAATACGAACACATTCCAACTAACTCCCAAAAAAAATAAACTTGGATCAAATTAGAACTAGTAACTAATCCTAACATTGAAGTATTAAAAAAACCCATATAAGCAAAAAACCTCAGATATCCTTGATCATGACACATGTAATTGTCACTATAAATCAGAACCAAAATTCCAACAGTTGTAATTAATATTAACATAATAGAAGTAAGTGGATCAATAAAGTAACCGAACTCAAAAGAAAATTCATTATTTATAGTCCACGACCATACGTTTTGGTGAATGCAACTTAGAAAAATTTGTTGAATAGATAGATAGAGTGAAAAGATCATAACTATACTTAACAAAAAAATACTCAGAAAAGTCCACATACGTCGAAGATTTTTTGTTGCTGTCGGAAAAAGTAGAAGTCCAACTCCTAGTAAAATCGGTACTGGAAGTGGAATGAAAGGGATGATCCATGAATATTGATATGTATGTTCCATAAAATAAAAAACCCTTTTTATTTTATTCTTAAATTTATTATTTCTTATTCACTGGTTTTTATATATATATTTTTTTTTCAAGTGGGACAATAAAAAAACACGTGATTTCAAACCTAAATAGAAATTTTTTCGAATTAGTATAATCCTTCATAAATCATAAATCTTTGAAAAGAAATATATATATATTCAAATCAAAAAATTCGAAGCAATTAAATAATATTACTAAGTTACTGTCAAAAAAATTATTTGTCTTTTTTTTTTTTTTTATTTCTACTAAATAAAATTGTGATTTTATGCAGATACAGAAAAAGTGAATTATAATTCCGTATTACAATAATTTATATACATATATTAAGAATAGAACAAAGATTTACACGACAAAAAATACTTAATATTAATTATATACTAAAATAAGAAAAAAACTTTACCTAAAAAAAAGTAAAAAATAGTTGGGTTTTCAACTTTTGAATGTCTTTTTTGTTTTGAAAATCCTATTTTTTAAAATAATATATAATAAAATTTGAAAGAAAAAAAGAACTCGATCCCGATATGGAATACGAAAGAATAATAAATGTCTTTGACATCCAACTATACCACTGAAAAACTTTTTTTTTCATTTTTTAATGGCAGTTCCAAAAAAACGTACTTCTATCTCGAAAAAACGCATTCGTAAAAAATTTTGGAAAAGGAAGGGATATTGGACATCGTTGAAAGCTTTTTCGTTAGGGAAATCCCTTTCTACAGGTAATTCCAAAAGTTTTTTTTTACAACAAAATAAATAAAAACACTAGAATAAATAAAATTAGCCTAACTTAAAAACAAATTTTGTAGAATACATATATAAATAGGAACCAAAAGAAGAAAAAAAACAATATCTAGAGAAAAGAGAAAGGTTCACAGTTTTTTCATAAAAAGGGATTTTTATTTTCCCCATCACTAACTGGATGCAATAATAAACAAAGATCTTGTATTTCCTCTTACCGAGGAAATACAAGATCTTTAAGCCAAATCAATAGGTTCTTGAAATAAATTAATTTCCGTTAAAATTTTTTCACTTTATACCTTTAGGAATTATTATTTCTTTGAATTATTATATTCTTTACTTGCAATCAAAGTTATAAAAGCATCTATCCACAATAAATTATTATTATCTAATAACTAATGATATTTAATTTTTAAGTGATAAAAAAATCTTATGTTTGGACTGTTTGTACAATATAAAAAGATGCATCAAAATAGTTTTTTTTATTTCTATTGAGCCAAAATACTTTTTTAAACAAATTTTAATTCATTAAATCAATTGTAAATTTCCTTTAATGGGCTTCTGTATTTCAATTTGAATCTAGACGATTGACTAAAAACTTGTTAGTATTGTTTTGAACAAGTTGCCGCTATGGTGAAATTGGTAGACACGCTGCTCTTAGGAAGCAGTGCTAGAGCATCTCGGTTCGAGTCCGAGTAGCGGCATAAGATCTTATAAAAGCGATATTATAAGTTTTGTAATGAAATTAATACCTGACTTTTTTCTAAAATCGGGTAAAACTTAGTATTAATTTTTTAATTTTTAACAAATTTTTTATGATTTTTTCAATTTTAGAGCATATATTAACTCATATATCTTTTTCGGTCATTTCAATTGTACTGACAATTTATTTTTTAACTTTATTAGTTAATTTAGATGAAATCATAGGATTTTTTGATTCATCAGATAAAGGAATCATAATTACCTTTTTTGGTATAACAGGATTATTATTCACTCGTTGGATTTATTCAGGCCATTTTCCATTAAGTAATTTATATGAATCATTAATTTTTCTTTCTTGGGCTTTTTCAATTATTCATATGGTTTCTTATTTTAATAAAATTAATAAAAAAAAAAAAAATAACTTAAACGTAATAACTGCGCCAAGTGCTATTTTTATTCAGGGGTTTGCTACTTCAGGTCTTTTAAACAAAATGCCTCAGTCGGCAATATTAGTACCGGCTCTCCAGTCCCAGTGGTTAATGATGCACGTAAGTATGATGATATTAGGCTATGGCGCTCTTTTATGCGGATCATTATTATCAATAGCTCTTCTAGTCATTACATTTCGTAAAGTCGGACCCACTTTTTGGAAAAAGAATCTAAAAAAAAAATTTGTATTAAATGAATTATTTTCTTTTGATGTACTTTACTACATAAACGACAGAAATTCTATTTTACTACAACAAAACATTAATTTTAGTTTTTCTAAAAATTATTATAGGTATCAAGTGATTGAACAATTAGAGTTTTGGAGTTTTCGTATTATTAGTCTTGGATTTATCTTTTTAACCATCGGCATTCTTTCAGGAGCTGTATGGGCTAATGAAACATGGGGTTCATATTGGAATTGGGATCCAAAAGAAACTTGGGCATTTATTACTTGGACCATATTCGCAATTTATTTACATATTAAAACAAATAGGAATGTTAAGGGTATAAATTCTGCAATTGTGGCTGCGATAGGCTTTCTTTTAATTTGGATATGCTATTTTGGCGTCAATCTTTTAGGAATAGGTTTACATAGTTATGGTTCATTTACATCGAATTAACTAAAACATTAACAAAAAAATAAAGGAATCCAAATAAAAAAGAATAGCATCTATTATAGAACTTAATAATCTATTATAGAACTTCATATAAGTTAAGAAATCTAACTTAGTTTTATGGTGGAGTAAACCATTAAGAACCTTTTGAATCAAGTAGTACAATGATTCAAAAGGTTCTCACAATACAAAAACCAAAGACGTCTGATTACAATTCAATTTAATGCTTTTTTTATTTCCTGAAAACTATCCATAAAAATAATTAGATAAAATGGATTCGACCTTATCACTTGCTAATGAGAGCACAAAATCAGGATAAATCCCAATACCAATTATGGGTAGAAGAATAGAGATTGAAAGAAATAACTCTCGGGGTCCAGAATCAAAAAAAGAAAAGTTTTTGACATTAATTAACTTGTATCCATAGAACATTTGGCGTGACATAGATAATAAATATATAGGAGTTAATATCATTCCAATTGCCATTACAAAAATAATTAAAATTTTTGAAATTAAGAAATATTTTTGGCTGGTAATTATTCCAAAAAAAACGATTAATTCGGCAACAAAACCACTCATGCCCGGTAATGCAAGGGAAGCCATTGATAAGATAGTGAACATTGTAAATATCTTTGGAATGGAGATAGCCATTCCACCCATTTCATCAAGATAAACAAGCCGAATTCTATCATAACTCGTTCCTGCCAAGAAAAAAAGTGCAGCGCCAATAAATCCATGAGATATTATTTGTAAAATAGCTCCATTAAGTCCAGGATCCGTTATAGAACCAATACCTATAATTATAAAACCCATATGAGATACAGAAGAATAGGCTATTCTCTTTTTTAAATTACGTTGACCGGGAGATGTTGAAGCTGCATAAATTATTTGGATTGTACCGACTACCATCAACCAAGGAGAAAACATAGAATGGGCGTGAGGTAATAATTCCATATTGATTCGAACCAACCCATATGCTCCCATTTTTAATAAGATTCCAGCAAGCAGCATACAGGTACTGTAATGTGCCTCGCCGTGGGTGTCAGGTAACCAAGTATGTAAAGGTATAATCGGTAATTTGACGGCAAAAGCAATAAGAAATCCAATATAAAATAGTATTTCGAGTGTGACAGGATAGGATTTATTAGCTAATAGTTCTAAATTTAATGTTGGGTCGTTTGAACCGTATAAACTGATACCCAAAACTCCTATTAATAAAAAAATCGAACTTCCTGCAGTATATAAAATAAATTTTGTAGCTGAATACAGACGTTTCTTTCCACCCCACATGGATAAAAGTAGATAAACGGGAATTAATTCTAATTCCCACATGATGAAAAAAAGTAAAAGATCCCGCGAAGAAAATAATCCTATTTGACCGCTGTACATTGCTAACATCAGGAAATGGAATAATCGGGAATCCCGAGTAACTGGAAAAGCCGCTAAAGTAGCTAAAGTAGTAATAAATCCCGTCAGTAAAATCGTTCCTATAGAAAGTCCATCTATTCCCAGTCTCCAGTAAAAATCAAAAAAATTGATCCATTTATAATCTTCGGACAGTTGAATTAATGGATCGTCCATTTTAAAATTATAACAAAAAGCGTAGGTCGTTAGAAGAAGTTCTAAGATACAAATACTTATAGTATACCATTTATTGACTTTATTTCCCCTATGCGGGAGAAATAACATTAATGAACCGGCAGATATTGGAAAAACAACAATTATTGTTAACCAAGGAAAATAATTCGTGGTAAAGACAAGATACACCAGGTCCAGAGAACGCGTACTCAAAAAAATATATAAATAAAAAAATATAATTTCACTTTTTTGAGTACGAGTACTTGTCAATAAAAAAAATCAAATGTATTCAAAATTTATTCAAATGAGGTTTGCGGTAACGTATCAATAAGCTAGACCCATGCTTCGAGTTGTTTCATGCCATAAATAAACTCGAACGCTCAAAAAATCCGTTGGACAGGCAGATTCACATCTCTTACAACCAACACAGTCCTCGGTTCTTGGAGCGGAAGCTATTTGCTTAGCTTTACATCCATCCCAAGGTATCATTTCTAATACGTCTGTAGGGCACGCTCGGACACATTGAGTACATCCTATACAGGTATCATAAATTTTTACTGAATGTGACATAGGATCTATAGTTTTTTGAATGTCATAAATTTTCAATCTAGTAAACTTCTAACTAAATGATATATTAAAATACTAGATGAAGCAATGATTTCCTTTAATAGAATTTTTCTATTAATTCTGGCTCAATTGAGAAAAGTGAGAAAAGATGGGGCTAAAATACTTTGATTTCTTAGATTTTAACAAATCTAGTAAGTCATAACCTATAATATATAAAAATTTCACCCTATAAATTTTTTATTTATGCTACTTATTTAATAAGGTCGATTGGTTGATGCGAGTTGATTTTCTGTTACGATAAATTGATGAGACTATAGCCAATCCAATAGCTGCTTCAGCAGCTGCAATTGCTATAACAAAAATGCAGAAAATATCCCCTTTTAGTTGGGAATTATCAAAAAAATCAGAAAATGTTACCAAATTCATATTAACTGCATTGAGTATAAGCTCAAGACACATAAGAGCCCTAACCATATTTCGACTCATAATCAATCCATAAAGACCAATCAAAAATAAATAGGCACTCAAAACAAGTACATGTTCGAGTATCATTCAGCAACTCCTTCTTAATTTTGATTCATTTCAATATGAAAAATAAAAAAAATTCACCGGATTAAATCAACTAGAATATAACAAAAAAGTACGAATAAAAACGATATTCGGGAAAAAATTGTCAAATATATATATATCAAATATAAAAATTTATATTTAAAATATGAAATAGTATTCAATCAAATTTAATTAAATGAACGGAAAAAATATCATAACATACACAAAGTTTTCTTCGGTCTTTACTAATTAGAATTAGAACACTTTTTATTGACGAGCCACAGAAATTGCACCTATCAAAGCAACTAAAAGAATTATTGAAATGAGTTCAAACGGAAGAAAAAAATCTGTTGATAAATGAATTCCTATTTGTTGACTATTACTTATTAAATCTTGCTCTAGAAGCTGATTTAATCTTGTAGTCCAAATAACCCCGTACCATGATGTATCGAGAATAGTAGAAATTAATGAAAAAAAAATAGTTGTACAAACCAATGAAGTAATCCCATCCCCAACGGTCCACAGATTTAAATCTGTGGAATATTCTGAATCATTCATGAACATCACAGCAAATATGATTAAAACATTTATGGCCCCCACGTAAATAAGGAGTTGTGCAGCAGCTACAAAATGGGAATTTGATAGAATATACAATAAAGATATACAAACAAGAACAAATCCTAAGCAAAAGGCTGAAAATATTGGGTTGGAAAGGAATACCACACCCAGACCTCCTACTAGAAGACCGGATCCCAGAAAAACTAAAAGAAAATCATGTAGTGGTCCAGGCAAATCCATTATATTATTAAAATAAGAAAAAATCGAAATCCTTTTCATGACCTTATTAAGTTAACCGGGGAATTTTTTTAATATGTTTCTAATAGAGTGAAATTAGAATCTAATGGATATTAATTGATGTAGATACAATTATTAGGCGGTTTCGCTTTTTTATTCTAAAGTTTATTTTCAACCGATCTATTTCAAGAAAGTAATTACGAATATATTCTATTAGGAAAGTAATTACGAATATATTCTATTATAAAGAATGAGCCTTAATACTTATTAATAATACTTATTAATACTTAATTATTATATAAATACAATACAAGTTTGTAATTAAATTCTTTATATAATTGAACAATTTTGAATTCTTTTTTTAATAAAAGTAATGGGTTTACCCATTTTTTGTTTGAGGTGAATTCAAAATTGTTCGAATAGTGTAATCGTCAATTACTGACATTGGTAAACGACCCAAAGCTATTTGATTATAATTCAATTCGTGACGATCATAAGTTGAAAATTCATATTCTTCAGTCATTGACAAACAATTTGTTGGACAATACTCAACACAATTACCACAAAATATACAAATTCCAAAATCAATACTGTAATTAAGTAATCGTTTTTTTCGAATATTAGTTTCCAATTTCCAATCAACAACAGGCAGATCTATAGGACATACTCGAACACATACTTCACAAGCAATGCACTTATCAAATTCGAAATGGATTCGACCACGAAAACGTTCCGATGTTATTAATTTTTCATAGGGATATTGAATAGTTACAGGTAAACGATTTGTGTGGGATAAGGTAATCATGAAACCTTGACCAATATACCTTGCAGCTCGTAGGGTTTGTTGACCATAATTCATGAACCCGGTTATCATAGGAAGCATATTGTAATTATCTATGAATAATTTTATCTTTGTTTCTTTCTCTTGTTTAAAAGAAGTAATGAATATATTGGATTCATTTTTTGGATTCATTTTCAATTTAGAGTGAAAAGAGTTGGAAAGAAGTTGTTAATAATAGATTACCAAGGGAAATCGGTAACAGAAATTTCCATCCAAGATTTAATAGTTGATCCATTCTTAGCCTAGGTAAAGTCCATCTTGTTGCGATAGAAATGAACAAGAACAAATAAGTTTTAGCTAATGTAATAAAGATACCAATTGTTGTTCCAAAAATTTGATCCCTTTCAAATAGCTTCAGAATAGATATATGCGGAATAGAAAGATTCCAACCGCCTAAGTATAGAACTGTTACAAATAATGAGGAAATTAAGAGATTTAGATAAGAAGCAACGTAAAATAAACCAAATTTGATACCCGAATATTCAGTTTGATAACCTGCTATTAATTCTTCTTCCGCTTCTGGTAAATCAAACGGTAACCTCTCGCATTCTGCTAGGGAAGAAATTAGAAAAATGATAAAACCTATAGGTTGACGCCACAAATTCCATCCCCAAAAACCATATTTTGATTGTGCCTCAACTATATCAACTGTACTTAAACTGTTAGATAATCCTAGTCGGTGATAACATTACTATTTTCACCGCTATTACAAAACCGTACATGAGGTCTTCGCCTCATACGGCTCCTCGGAGGCCATAAATCAATCTAAGGACCAGATTATTTAGATGGGTATCCTGTGTTTTAAAATAGATTAAATATATCTGGGGTCCAAAATTATACCAATGGAATTCTGTCTGCTCAAATTCTAAGAATAAAAAAAGCGCTTCGGAATTCATCTCATCCTTTACAAATTTGAATTTCTATTTGTTGAGTAATAACTTAATCCTTTAATAAAATACTCCTTGTAAAAATAAAAATAGGTATTTCAGCCCATCGTGGGTTTCAATTACGAAAAAGAATTAGACATTCTAATAGTTTATTATTCCTAACATAAATTCTATTTTATTGTCGAAATATATGAAAAAAACAGCCTTGGTTCGTTCCTATTCTTCTTTCTTTTTTAGAAAAAAAGTTGGTGGACTTAAAAATAAAGGATTATTTCGTTTCTGATAGTCATTACATTTAGCGGTGGATAGGAGCATACTCTGAATCGGAATCTTGGGGAGTACTATCTGATCATTTCTACTAATTTCAAGCCCCAATTAACCTTCTTTTTTCTGTTATCTTATGTTATGCATAAATATCCCTTTCAATTTGTTTAATCTCTATTACAAATTCTTTGTGTATTTTGGTGTTTCTAACCATCCACTCGTTTTTACCTAATTGCCGCTCACTTTGTAATACATGTATGTTAATCTATATAACTAATAGTGAAAACGTCATACGATTAATATTTTTAACCCGCTTCAAGCCAGGATGACTAATCAACCAGCCTTGGGGTACAGTTATTATTATGATTATGTTTATTTCCTTTTAACCTTTGTACATAGGAAATGAGCCTCAATTTTTCTTTTTTACTGCTAATTTCTGAGCAGTTTTTTTTCACTCATATATAACTATCAAATTCCTTTTATTAAGATTAACCCGAAAGCTAAATATTCCGTTTTTTCATTTATTCGTCTAGAAGAAACGGAATAGTAAAAATCAAAATAAACACTTCTATTTCAACGAATCGCACGTAGAGATATTGATAAAACACATAGAGTTAAGGGTATTTCATAACTAATCGATTGGGCAGCAGCACGCAGACCACCTAAAAAAGAATATTTATTATTTGATCCATATCCTGACATAAGAAGTCCAATCGGAGCAATACTTGAGATAGCAATCCATAAAAAAATACCGATATTGAGATCCGCTAAAACAAGGTGATTGCTAAAGGGAATTACGGAATAACTTAATAAAATTGAGATAACTGCTATAGATGGTCCAATACTAAATAAAGGAGTATTTCCTCTAGATGGACGAAGATCTTCTTTGAAAAGCAGTTTTGTCCCGTCGGCTAGAGCTTGAAGAATTCCCAAAGGGCCGGCATATTCAGGTCCAATACGCTGTTGTATCCCTGCGGATATTTCTCTTTCTAACCACACAATTACTAGTACACCTGTTATGATTCCCAATACAAGAGAAAATATAGGGACAAATATCCATATGAGTCCATAGACTTCTTTTAAAGATTCCAATCTAACAAAAGAATTTATAGTTTGTACTTCTGTTGCATAAATTATCATTTTAACGATCAACTTCTCCCATAATTATATCTATGCTACCGAGTATCGTCATAATATCAGCCAATTTCATTCTTTTAACTAGTTCAGGAAGAATTTGCAAATTAATAAAACCCGGTGGTCGGATTTTCCATCTCCAAGGAAAACCACTTTGATCTCCTATGAGAAAAATTCCCAATTCCCCTTTTGGAGCTTCAACTCTTACATAAAGTTCTTGTTTCGATAATTCAAAAGTAGGAGAAGGTTTTTTACTAATGAATCGATATTCAAAATCATTCCATTCTGGGTTCCTTTTTCTATCAAAGCCTCTGCTTTCTAAATTCTCATAGGGACCCCCCGGAAGTCCTTCCAGAGCCTGTTGAATAATTTTGACGGATTCTGTCATTTCGCTAAGTCGTACTAAATAACGAGCTAATGAATCTCCTTGTTTTTGCCACTTAATTTCCCATTCAAATTCATCGTAAGACTCATAACGATCAACTTTACGAAGATCCCATGGTATTCCGGATGCGCGTAGCATTGGTCCTGATAAACCCCAATTTATTGCCTCTTCCCCACTAATAATCCCAACCCCCTCAACTCGTTCTAAAAAAATAGGATTTCGTGTAATAAGTTTTTGATATTCAACAACCTCTGTTAAAAAATAATCACAAAAATCCAAGCATTTATCTACCCAACCATAAGGTAAATCAGCCGCTATTCCTCCAATACGAAAAAAATTATGCATCATTCTCATACCGGTGGCAGCTTCGAATAGATCATATACAAATTCTCGTTCTCTGAAAATATAGAAAAAGGGGGTCTGTGCACCAATATCTGCCATAAAAGGGCCGAGCCATAACAGATGAGAAGCTATACGACTCAATTCCAGCATAATTACTCTGATATAGCTGGCCCTTTTAGGAACTTGAATATTTCCCAACTGTTCTGGTCCATTTACTGTTATTGCCTCTGTAAACATAGTAGCTAAATAATCCCATCGCGTTACATAAGGTAAATATTGTATAATTGCTCGGTTTTCTGCAATTTTTTCCATTCCTCTGTGTAAATAACCCAATACGGGTTCACAGTCAACAACATCCTCACCATCTAGAGTAACAATTAAGCGAAGAACACCATGCATGGATGGGTGGTGAGGTCCCATATTGACTATCATAAGATCTTTTCCTGTAACTGGTCTCGTCATAAGTTTTTCCTTGATTCGTTCTGGCATGAATTAGATTGCTGAAAAAGAGGTTTATCAAAAATCAAAAAATTCAAGATCTAAAAAATTAACTAATTCACAATTTTTGAATTTAACGAGTTTTTAATTCCCGAATATTCAACTGATTAATTAATTCTTTATAACGTACTCTATTTTTTTTTGACAAATAAGCGAGCAGTCGTTGACGTTTTCCCAGAATTTTTCGAAGACCCCGCTGAGATAAATAATCTTTTCTGTGCAATTCCAAATGTGAAGTAAGTCTTCGTATCTTATTAGTGAAACTTAATACTTGAAATTCAACAGATCCCTTGGTTTCTTCTTTTTTTTCTTGAAATGAAATGAATGCATTTTTTATCATAAAAAGAAATCCTTCCCCTTTTAATATAAATTGTAAAGATATGATTTTTACTGATCAGTAATAATAATGGTAGTTTTTTTGGACAAGGATCTTAATTTAATTATTAACTTCTTAATTCTTAATTTTATCAAAAAAACGTCTAAATTTAGATCTAAAAGCAGAGGATTCTGTTAATTTATTTATGGATCCACTATGATTGGTATCTATGTCATTGATTAAATGAATCTCATGTATAAAGATTGAATTTAAAATAATCCCTCATATTTGTGCATACAACTTTTTTCATATACCGTAACTTATATATTATATGCTAGTAAAAAGGATCTATCATTAATGAATTTGAAATCGCGTATACATATGTATTCTTATCATACCAAAATGATTTCCGTTAGTAGTATTAAACCAATAGCGATTCATACAAGCCAAATCTTCTAATCTAAAATTCGGCCAAAGAAAGGATTTTAATTTAATTAGGTTAATTTTATCCTTATCAAGATTTTTCTTTTTATGCAAAACTGTGGTCAAGTTTTGAATATTCTTATCAAATCTTGAATTTCTATCCCTCACATTTTTTTTTTTTAAGTTGAAACAAATTAGAATTCGAAATTCTCTACGTCGTTTAGGGGATAGAATATTTTCAGGGATGAAAAAATCACAATTCTTTTTTTTATCCATATAGCTTTTTTTTTTGTATCTTTTACTTATTTTATTTTTCTTTTTATGAACCAATGAAATACCTATGGTTCTATATATAATAAGTTGTCCATCATTTTTTACAGACAAATGGACAGGTTCAAAAATTAACATTCCTTTTTTCATTGCTTGTGCAAAAGTGAAATTATTCTCACTCCGTAGCATATCTGGGTTAATTTCTCCTCTTTCAATAGAAGATATCGTTATCGCAGTTGGATTTTTTAGTCTAACCAAGAGACAGTATACTTTTAAATTATTGATAATTTTTTTATTAAAAAAAGAATTCCATCGAAATTGAAAACGCGAATACTTTGGCATCAAAAAATTCATAACAAAATCAATTAGCATTGCGGTATTGCGTTTGTCTTGTTTTTTATTTTTACGTTTTTTTCTCTTTAATTCTGCATAATTTTCTTCAATATTTTTTTCTTGCTTTGCTAAAGCTAATTCAAGATTTCTTTTTTTTTCTTTATCAGATTCAAGCTCTCCTTGACCAGCCGACTCGTTTTCTTCTTTATTTCTATTAAAAAATCGAAGGAATTTTTTTTCATTTGATGGTATAAAACCTTTTTTCTTTAGAGTGATCTTTTTATTAACATTTATTTTTTCATTAAAATTGAAAAGAAGTAATTTAATTGGTATGACCCACGGTTTCATTTTATATATACTAGAAAATAAGAAAAATTCTGGAAAGAAAAATAATTCAAAATTTGTTATACGATGATTTAGTATTTCTTCATTCATTCCCATCCAATCAAAAAAGTTTATTTTTTCATTGGCAAGACCTGTCTTAGTTATTTTATCAATTATTTGATAATTCGGAACTTTAGTCTTTTTTTTACTTTTGGTATAAACCCAGGGCTCAATATTTACGTTTTTTCTAAACCAAAAGTTGAGAATTCTCCACTCCAAATATTTTCTATGCCCAAATTCCCCTATACCCTGAATATTATATTTTTCTAGAAAACAAGAGACTAAACAATTATCTAGAGCAATCCCGATAGACATGTCAAAAATTGTTTCTGTAGAATGAATAGATTTGGAGCAAAAAAGATTATATATATCATCTTTTTTTAAATTATGTTTTAGATTTAATAACGAGGCGGCCTCAAAAATTTTTTGTTTTTTGTAATTATCCAAAAATTTTTTTTCATATGAGTCCTCTTTGGTTAAACTTCGATTTCGAACTATAGAGTCTTGGTTTATTTTATTTTTCCATTTTTGGGTTACTAATCTAGCCCATGCAATCTGAGGTAAATTGTATTGCGAATGGCTTCGTAACCAGTTTTTCCATTGATTTACTTTGGAATTTAAAAAGGTTTTATCTTTCAATTCATAATGAAAGATTCCTTGTTCTTGAAAAAAACCCTTTATTTGATTCTTAACAAAAAGGGATGTTATGCATATTTTATATTCAAGAACAGCCTTTAATTTAGAAACGTTACTAACTTTAATTTTTGATAATTTGTAAAATACATATGCTTGTGATAAAGAGCATAGGTCATAACTAATTTTTTTTTTTTTTGATATTAAATTTTTTATAGTCGAAATAAAATAAATGGTACTTTTTTTGTTATTTATTTTTTTTCCATTTTCTTCATTCTTGTAAATATATTTATCAAGAATAGTTTTTATTGATTCAAAAAAAAGTTGTGTAGTAATTCTTGGAATATTAATGATACCTATAAAAATAGCTATAGACAGTTGTTCAATATAAAATTTTATTAAAAAAAAAGATTTACGAATTAATCGGATATTTTTTCTTTTGAATGTCTGCCAACTTTTTTTTGATGACTCAATTATTTTAGAATCATAACGCGGTTTGTTACAACTATTAGTTAGGTTTTCTTTTTCGTTTGAAATTTCTTCTGTTTGATTTCTGATTGTCTTTATTCTATCAATAAAATTTTTTAGTTTGTTTTTGCTGAGTGAAGAATTTGTCCACTTCATGGATTTTTTTTGAACAGATAGTTTATCAATCATCTGATTACTCATTTTTGAATCGTTTTTAGTTTCATTTACTTCATATATTTCTCTCGGGCTAAATACTGGAATTTTTTTTCGTTTTGAAAGATTTTTTATTTTGACTTTTATAAAAAGAAAGTTTTTGATAATCCAGTTTTGAATTTCTTTTGCGACTTTTAGGAAAATTGTTGCTCTTTCTTTGAAAATCCTTAAAACCGGAAAAGGCTTAGTTTTGAATTTTTTGATTCGTTTTTTTAATTCTTTATAAATAGGTTCAAAAAAAGAAGGCTTTTTTTGTGGATAACCAAACGGTAGTTCAGTTTCCATTCCCCAAACTGTTAAAAAACAAAAATTATTTTTTTCTCCTTTGTCTTTTGCTTTTTTTAGTTGAGCCTTCTGAGATGATTGAAATTTCGACTTATGCCAAGGTTTCAGATAAAAAGGAAATAGGATTTTTATCTGAATACCATCCGTTAACCATTTTCTTGGAAATTCTGTTTCGGATAGTTGAACCCCATTATAAGTACATTTAACGTGCATTTCATGTTTCCAATCCTTGAAATCCTCAGACCACTCGGGAATTTGAAATAATAACATACGGATGCTGTTTTTAATTAGTATCAATAAGGGTAATATAATATATTTTCTAAGAATAGATTGAATTACTAAGACAGAACCTCTTATTATTTGAGCAAATAGTACGCTATCCCACTTTTCTGCAATTTCTATCCTTTTTTTTTCTTCGCTTTTTGATTCTTCTTTTTCTGTTTTATAAATTATTTTGTTTTTCCACCTGAAATTTCTAAGAAATTTTTTTTTTAACCCCCATATATCAAATGAAAAAATATCAAATTTATCTATTCTATCAAAAAAAAGGGGGGAATGCGCTTTTGATTGAAAAAATCCCCAAATAACAGTTTTCCGCCTTT